TGGATCAAATTCGATTCAGTGGGATCTTTCACTCACATTTTTTTCCACCAAGAACGTTTTATGAAACTCTTTGACCCCCGAATTTGGAGTATCCTACTTTCACGTGATTCACAGGGTTCAACAAGCAATCGATATTTCACGATCAAAGGTGTAGTACTGCTTGTAGTAGCGGTCCTTATATCTCGTATTAACAATCGAAAGATGGTCGAAAGAAAAAATCTCTATTTGATGGGGCTTCTTCCTATACCTATGAATTCCATTGGACCCAGAAATGAGACATTGGAAGAATCTTTTTGGTCTTCCAATATCAATAGGTTGATTGTTTCGCTCCTGTATCTTCCAAAAGGGAAAAAGATTTCTGAGAGTTGTTTCATGGATCCGCAAGAGATTACTTGGGTTCTCCCAATAAATAAAAAGTGTATCATGCGGAGTTCGCGATGGTGGAGGAACCGGATCGGAAAAAAGAGGGATTTTAGTTGTAAGATATCTAATGAAACCGTAGCTGGAATTGAGATCTCATTCAAAGAGAAAGATAGCAAATATCTGGAGTTTCCTTTTTTATCCTATATGGATGATCCGATCCGCAAGGACCATGATTGGGAATTGTTTGATCGTCTTTCTCCGAGGAAGAAGCGAAACATAATCAACTTGAATTCGGGACAGCTATTCGAAATCTTAGGGAAAGACTTGATTTGTTATCTCATGTCTGCTTTTCGTGAAAAAAGACCAATTGAAGGGAAGGGTTTCTTCAAACAGCAAGGAGCTGAGGCAACTATTCAATCAAATGATATTGAGCATGTTTCCCATCTCTTCTCGAGAAACAAGTGGGGTATTTCTTTGCAAAATTGTGCTCAATTTCATATGTGGCAATTCCGCCAAGATCTCTTCGTTAGTTGGGGGAAGAATCAGCACGAATTGGATTTTTTGAGGAACGTATCGAGAGAGAATTTGATTTGGTTAGACAATGTGTGGTTGGGAAACAAGGATCGGTTTTTTAGCAAGGTACGGAATGTATTGTCAAATATTCAATATGATTCCACAAGATCTATTTTCGTTCAAGTAACGGATTCTAGCCAATTGAAAGGATCTTCTGATCAATCCATAGATCATTTCGATTCCATTAGAAATGAGGATTCAGAATATCACACATTGATCGATCAAACAGAGATTCAGCAACTAAAAGAAAGATCGATTCTTTGGGATCCTTCCTTTCTTCAAACGGAACGAACAGAGATAGAATCAGATCGATTCCCGAAATGCCTTTTTGGATCTTCCTCAATGTCCCGGCTATTCACGGAACGTGAGAAGCAGATGAATAATCATCTGCTTCCGGAAGAAATCGAAGAATTTCTTGGGAATCCTACAAGATCAATTCGTTCTTTTTTCTCTGACAGATGGTCAGAACTTCATCTGGGTTCGAATCCTACTGAGAGGTCCACTAGAGATCAGAGATTTTGGAAGAAAAAACAAGATGTTTCTTTTGTCCCTTCCAGGCGATCGGAAAATAAAGAAATGGTTGATATATTCAAGATAATTACGTATTTACAAAAAACCGTCTCAATTCATCCTATTTCATCAGATCCGGGATGTGATATGGTTCCGAAGGATGAATCGGATATGGACAGTTCCAATAAGATTTCATTCTTGAACAAGAATCCATTTTTTGATTTATTTCATCTATTCCATGACCGGAACAAAGGGGGATACACGTTACACCACGATTTTGAATCAGAAGAGAGATTTCAAGAAATGGCAGATCTATTCACTCTATCAATAACCGAGCCGGATCTGGTGTATCATAGGGGATTTGCCTTTTCTATTGATTCCTACGGGTTGGATCAAAAAAAATTCTTGAATGAGGTATTCAACTCCAGAGATGAATCGAAAAAGAAATCTTTATTGGTTCTACCTCCTCTTTTTTATGAAGAGAATGAATCTTTTTATCGAAGGATCAGAAAAAAATCGGTCTGGATCCACTGCGGGAATGATTTGGAAGATCCAAAACTAAAAACAGCGGTATTTGCTAGCAACAACATAATGGAGGCAGTCAATCAATATAGATTGATCCGAAATCTGATTCAAATCCAATATAGCACCTACGGGTACATAAGAAATGTATCGAATCGATTCTTTTTAATGAATAGATCCGATCGCAACTTCGAATATGGAATTCAAAGGGATCAAATAGGAAATGATACTCTGAATCATATAACTGTAATGAAATATACGATCAACCAACATTTATCGAATTTGAAAAAGAGTCAGAAGAAATGGTTTGATCCTCTTATTTCTCGAACCGAGAGATCCATGAATCGGGATCCTGATGCATATAGATACAAATGGTCCAATGGGAGCAAGAATTTCCAGGAACATTTGGAAGATTTCGTTTCTGAACAGAAGAAGCGTTTTCAAGTAGTGTTCGATCGATTCCGTATTAATCAATATTCGATTGATTGGTCCGAGGCTATCGACAAACAAGATTTGTCCAAGTCACTTCTCT